CTATCATTAATATTCCTAGAATTACTACACAACTCTTTCTTGAATCAACAAACAAATTGATTGAGAAATTCATCTCCAATAATGAAATAAATCAAGAAAAAATTAATAATAAAAAAAAAATTAACTTTATCTTTATTTCGACTATAAAAAAGTCACTTTATAATATTAGTAAGAAAAATTCACATATTTTTTGTGATTTATCCTACTTGTCACAAGCATATGTATTTTACAAATTATCACAAACCCAAGTTATTAATTTGTCTAAATTTAGATCTGTTCTTCAATATAACAATAACACAACGTCTTGTTTCCTTAAGACTAAAATAAAGGACTATTTTAAAACACTAGGAATATTTCATTCGGAATTAAAACATAAGAAACTTCAGAGTTATAGAATCAATCAATGGAAAAACTGGTTAAGATGGCATTATCAATACGATTTATCTCAGATTAGATGGTCTAGATTAATGCCAAAAAAATGGCGAACTAGGGTTAATCAAAGTTGTATGGCTCAAAATAAAAGTAGAAACTTAAACAAATGGAATTCATATGAAAAAGACCAATTAATTCATTACAAAAAAGAAAATGATTCGGAACTCTATTCATTATCAAACCAAAAAGATAATTTTCAAAAATGTTATAGATACGGTCTTTTAGCATATAAATCGATTAATTATGAAAATAAAAGTGACTCTTTTTTTTCTAGATTACCCTTTCAAGTAAAGAAGAACTTAGAAATTTCGTATAATTCCAACACGTCCAAACACAACTTTGTTGATATGCCCGGCAATCTTCATATCAATAATTATCTAAGAAAGGGCAATATTCTAGATATAGAAAGAAATCTCGATAGAAAATATTTTGATTGGAAAATTCTCCATTTTTCTCTTAGACAAAAAGGAGATATTGAGGCCTGGGTTAAGATCAATACCAACAGCAATCCAAATGCTAAAATTGGTATTAATAATTATCAAATAATTGATAAAATTGAGAAAAAAGGGGTTTTTTATCTTACAACTCATCAAAATCCAGAAAAAACTCAAAAAAATTCGAAAAAAGTCTTTTTTGATTGGATGGGAATGAATGAAAAAATATTTAATCGTCCCATATTGAATCTGGAATTTTGGTTCTTCCCAGAATTTGTACTACTTTATAATGTCTATAAAATAAAACCGTGGATTATACCAAGCAAATTCCTTCTTTTTAATTTGAATACAAATGAAAATGTTAGTCAAAATAAAAACCAAAAACAAAACTTTTTTCTACCATCAAATAAAAAAATAAAGAATCGAAGTCAAGAAGCAAAAGAACCCCCAAGTCAAAGAGAGCGTGGATCAGATATAGAAAACAAAAGAAATCTGAGCCCTGTTTTTTCAAAACATCAAAACGATCTTGAAAAAGATTACGTGGAATCAGACACAAAAAAGGGTAAAAATAAAAAACAATACAAAAGCAACACGGAAGCAGAACTAGATTTGTTCTTGAAACGTTATTTGCTTTTTCAATTGAAATGGAACGATGCTTTGAATCAAAGAATGTTCGAAAATATCAAGGTATATTGTCTCCTGCTTCGACTGATAAATCCAACCAAAATTACTCTATCGTCAATTCAAAGGAGAGAAATGCGTTTGGATATAATGCTGATTCAGGCAAATTTACCTCTTACAGACTTGATGAAGAAGGGGGTATTGATTATCGAACCTATTCGGTTGTCTGGAAAAAATAATGGACAATTTATTATGTATCAAACTATAGGTATTTCATTGGTTCATAAAAGTAAACACCAAACTAATCAAAGATACCGAGAACAAAGATATGTTGATAAAAAGAATTTTGACGAATTCATTCTGCAACCTCAAACTCAAAGAATAAATACAGAAAAAATTCATTTTGATTTGCTTGTTCCTGAAAATATTTTATGGTCTAGACGTCGTAGAGAATTGAGAATTCGAAGTTTTTTTAATTCTTTGAATTGGAATGTCGTCGATAGAAATTCAGTATTTTGCAACGAAACCAATGTAAAAAACTGGAATAAATTTTTGGATGAAAGGAAACCCCTTTATAAAGATAAAAATGAATTAATTAAATTTAAGTTCTTTCTTTGGCCTAATTATCGATTAGAAGATTTAGCTTGTATGAATCGTTATTGGTTTGATACCAATAATGGTAGCCGTTTCAGTATCTTAAGGATACATATGTATCCACGATTGAAAATTAATTGATAGTACTATATACCCTGTCTCATATAGAGTATCTGAAAGCAAACAAATGCGAACATGCCCTGTTTTACATCTCATTCTAATCTAATTCGAGTAGACGATACTAAATCAATAAAATAAGGTATTGATTAGATCTAGAAATGAATCAACAGAATCTTCTTCATTTTAGGATTTTCGGTTTCAATTATTCGCTTTTGTGAATGAAAAAACGTACCTACCACCTTTTTGGATTCCTATCTGAATCAAATTTTTAATTTGATTAATTTATTGGAATTGATAAAAATAAAATTAGAGGTTCATAAAGAAATTAAGTCTATATACCACGTTCAAATTACCGGCATTATTATTACTGATCAATAAAATTCGAAAAAAATCCATATATGTAAAATAAAGAAAGGGGCAATTCATTTATGGTAAAAAATTCTGTCATTTCAGTTATTTCTCAAGAAGAAAAGAAAGGATCTGTTGAATTTCAAGTATTCAATTTCACCAATAAGATACGGAGACTTACTTCACATTTAGAATTGCACAAAAAAGACTATTTATCTCAGAGAGGTTTGAAGAAAATTTTGGGAAAACGTCAACGACTGCTAGCTTATTTGGCAAAAAAAAATAGAGTACGTTATAAAGAATTAATTAATAAGTTGGACATTCGAGAGACAAAAACTCGTTAATTTGATTAATTTGAAGAGTTATTTCATTTTCACTTATATGTTTCGATTAAATTTTGATGAACTTCTTTTCACTTTCAGTAATTCATGGAAGAATGAATCGTTAAAAAACTTATGACTGCACCAACTACAAGAAAAGACCTCATGATAATCAATATGGGGCCTCAGCACCCATCAATGCACGGTGTTCTTCGACTCATCGTTACTCTAGATGGTGAAGATGTTGTCGACTGCGAACCAATATTGGGTTATTTACATAGAGGGATGGAGAAAATTGCGGAAAACCGAACAATTATACAATATTTGCCTTATGTAACACGTTGGGATTATTTAGCTACTATGTTCACAGAAGCAATAACCATAAATGGACCCGAACAATTAGGCAATATTCAAGTACCTAAAAGGGCTAGCTATATCAGAGTCATTATGTTGGAGTTGAGTCGGATAGCTTCTCATTTGTTATGGCTCGGTCCTTTTATGGCGGATATTGGTGCACAGACCCCTTTCTTCTATATTTTTCGAGAAAGAGAATTGATATATGACCTATTCGAAGCTGCCACCGGTATGCGAATGATGCATAATTATTTTCGTATTGGAGGAGTGGCTGCCGATCTACCCTATGGCTGGATAGATAAATGTTTGGATTTTTGCGATTATTTTTTAACAGGGGTTGCTGAGTATCAAAAACTTATTACCCGGAATCCTATTTTTTTAGAACGAGTTGAAGGCGTAGGCATTATTGGGAGAGACGAGGCATTAAATTGGGGTTTATCGGGACCAATGCTACGAGCTTCCGGAATAGAATGGGATCTTCGTAAAGTTGATCATTATGAGTCTTACGACGAATTTGATTGGCAGGTTCAATGGCAACGAGAAGGGGATTCATTAGCTCGTTATTTAGTACGAATCGGTGAAATGACAGAATCCATAAAGATTATTCAACAGGCTCTGGAAGGAATTCCAGGAGGGCCTTACGAAAATTTAGAAATGCGACGTTTTGACAGATTAAAAGATCCTGAATGGAATGATTTTGAATATCGGTTTATTAGTAAAAAGCCTTCTCCAACTTTTGAATTGTCGAAACAAGAACTTTATGTGAGAGTTGAAGCCCCAAAAGGCGAATTGGGGATTTTTCTGATAGGAGATCAGAGCGTTTTTCCTTGGAGATGGAAAATTCGCCCACCAGGTTTTATCAATTTGCAAATTCTTCCTCAGTTAGTTAAAAGAATGAAATTGGCTGATATTATGACAATACTAGGTAGCATAGATATCATTATGGGAGAAGTTGATCGTTGAAATGATAATTGATACAACAGAAATAGAGACTATCAATTCTTTTTCCAAATTGGAATCCTTAAAAGAAGTCTATGGGATCATATGGATGCTTGTCCCTATTTTGACTCTTGTATTAGGAATCACAATAGGTGTACTAGTAATTGTTTGGTTAGAAAGAGAAATATCTGCAGGAATACAACAACGTATTGGGCCTGAATATGCCGGCCCTTTAGGAATTCTTCAAGCTCTAGCAGATGGGACAAAACTACTTTTGAAAGAGAACCTTATTCCATCTACAGGAGATACTCGTTTATTCAGTATCGGACCATCCATAGCAGTAATATCTATCTTTCTAAGTTATTCAGTAATTCCTTTTGGTGATCACCTTGTTCTAGCCGATCTTAGTATTGGTGTTTTTTTCTGGATTGCCATTTCAAGTATTGCTCCCGTTGGACTTCTTATGGCGGGGTATGGATCGAATAATAAATATTCCTTTTTAGGTGGTCTACGGGCAGCTGCTCAATCAATTAGTTATGAAATACCATTAGCTCTATGTGTGTTATCAATATCTCTACGTGTGATTCGGTGAGACCTAAAATTGATCCAAATTCTTTTCTTTCTAGAAACAAGGATAAAAAGATTTGATTGACTATATATATTTTTATTTTTCTTCAGCATTTGAGTTGATGAACTAAACCAGATAGTTATATGAGTGAAAGAAAACGGCTTCTAAATTTGCAGTAAAAAAGTTGAGTCTCATTTCCTATGTACAAGAATCAAATGGTGAAAAAAGTAAACATAAGCAAGAGAGATTGTTTACCCCAAGATTCGTGAA